CTTAAATGAAATTGGCGGACTCGAATCGGCGGTATAGTATTCTCTGAGATCCGCTAGCTAGAGCTAGTATGGTAGAAAGATTCATAGATTTCTTTCTACTATACTAGCTATTATTGTAATGTAATAAGTTGTACTATATACTATATAAAAATATACTATATAAAAATAAGAAAAGACAGGATTAATATAGATTAATTTATAATATATATCTTCTTGAGATGCGTATTGATATAGGTAATATACATAGCATTACCATTTTATTTCTTTGTTTCATCTATAATAATCAATCGAAAGGCAATTCTTAATATTACGGTTCTAGTTCCTAGATTTCAGATTATTTTCAATAGGAATTTCGGTATCCAGCGAAAGAATCAATGATGAAAAATGGCATGGGCGTATATTAATAAAAGAAAATCGAGTAATTTTCTTTTAGATTTAGCATTCCGAAGAAGTAGATCGAAGAGTTAACAGATGATCCAAAAAGGTTCTCTGGGAATTTCTTCCGATTTTAAAGAGAAAGACTAAAATCCATCATTTTGAACTCTTGAGTCATGATATGAAATGAGTCAAGAAAGCAGAGCATAAATAACATTTTTCAAATAAAATAAGAGATAAAGTAAGTGCGCAATATGTGACTTGCCCAAGGTAAGATCTTCTTATGCGCAGTCTCTCTTTGAACAACCAACCGCTATGTATATCTATATCTTATTTCAGATACAAGGTGCATATCTACTTCATAACAGAACTTTTTTTCTCTTTGACCAGTTAAAGAGAAAGAAAGGGGTAAACAAATAAAAATAAAATAAAAAAAACTTTGCAAAACGAGCTAGAAAAGAATCGATACGCTTTGATTCCTTAACTCAATTAGTAATACCTCTAGAGTCCACTTCTTCCCCATACTACCAGTGAAAGGGAAAATGTAAAGACTACCATTAACGCAGCCCAAGCAAGACTTACTATATCCATGTAAATTATGTCCCCTATATCTATGAAGGAATTATTCCACTATTGTTCACTAATAATAGTGGAATCACTGGCGCAGAGTCAAAAAGGGATTCTGAACCAACACCGTTGATGACAGGATCCAATAACTTCGCTTCTAACAAGTTCTTAGAGGATATGATTTTTCTAGTAGAATTGGAAAAGGTTAAGCACAAGCAAAATAGGCAGTGACCCATTTGGAAGTATCAAGGGAATCGAATCTTCCTAAGATGTAGGAATAAGATGTAGGAAAAATAAGACCTATTCGTTCTTTTGTTGTTCTTAATTAAGGTTAAAGGGCTAAAAATATCGAACCAAGAGAGATCATTATCTATCACATACCTTTATTTCCCATTTGATCTAATCCTTACTGTCTAAAGGTTCTTTCTGTGAAAGAATCGGAGGACCGCCTATTCCAGTCTTGACTGGGGTTTATTGAAATGAAAAGAAAGAATTTCTTTTTGCATTTGATATAGAAAAAGCTAATTTTACATCCAATTAAATAGTTATTTAATGCCTCAGTACTTAGAGACCACCATGAGTCTGGTATCTTCAGCCCTTTTCACAAACACTAATTAGATTTTTCGTCGGACTATCCAATTTAATTCAAAACCTAGTAATTAAAATACTACATTAGTGGTGGAAGGGAATTGGTAATTGGTAAATCTTTCTAGAAAAGTCCTTCGACTACTATATCCTTGAATGCTAGAGCAAGGATTTACAGCACTTTAGCTCTAGAGAACCACCGAACTTCCAGATGTTTAGAATCGAGCAAGTATCAAGAGTCCCCTTCCTCCGTTTGCTTCTTCTCAAGAAAAATTCAGCGAGTTATATCAGTAAAATCAAAAAAATAAGGGATTTCGCGTTTTTTGTTAATCAGGCGACACCCGGATTTGAACTGGGGAAAAAGGATTTGCAGTCCCCCGCCTTACCGCTCGGCCATGCCGCCAAAATGATCCCATACGAAATAGATGAAAATATTCCCCCTTTGCTTGGGGTGGAGGAATTACTAAACTTCTTTTTTTGATTGTACTTTCATCTTGTATCTAAAAACCTCTCTTGTATATTGAAAAAAAAATGTGGTTTTTCAGTCACAAAATCAAAAATTTGGGACAAATTAGAACCATTAACTATTATAACTAAAATCAAAAATAGAAATAAAACTGGATTGAACCTTTTAATCACTGAAATACTGATATTTCTATGCAAAAATTTGGTCTAACAAATTCATACATGTCGATTGTATACATGTGTGATAATGATAAATAAAAGGAAAAGATAAATGTGACTGTAATTTAATAAATGATTCTTGGATTTGAATCGCAAATTTTCTTTTATTTTAAAGGTTTAAAGGGGTCTTTTCACTATACTATATAAGAATAAGAAAATAGAAATTGATACATAACTAATCAGTATTGATGCTTTTCAATAACAAGAAAAAAAATCCTTTCCAATTTCAATTATAACATCAAATGGAAGTATATGTAAACCCCAGAACATAAATTGTTCTACAAATGAA